CTTAACACAAAAGCAGAAAAAGAAATAATAATAACCTGGTCGAGGGCATCTACCATTATACCCATAATGGTCGGCCATACTATTGCTATCCATAATGGAAAGGAACATTTACCTATTTATATAACGGATCGTATGGTAGGACACAAATTGGGAGAATTTGCGCCTACTTTAAATTTCCGAGGACATGCAAAAAGCGATAATAGATCTCGCCGTTAAAAAACGTTTGTTTATGTATAATAATATATTTTGTTTATTTATAATAATATAGATAGATATTTATCATTGATTAGTAGGAGACGAACTTTATGTTAAATAAGAGAACAACAGAAGTATACGCTTTAGGTCAACATATATCTATGTCTGCTCACAAAGCGCGAAGAGTAATTGATCAAATTCGTGGGCGTTCCTACGAAGAAACACTTATGATATTAGAACTCATGCCTTATCGAGCATGTTATCCCATTTTTAAATTAGTTTATTCTGCAGCAGCAAATGCTAGTTTCAATATGGGCTCGAATGAAGCAAATTTAGTCATTAGTAAAGCCGAAGTAAATGAAGGTACTATCGTGAAGAGATCAAAACCCCGCGCTCGAGGACGTAGTTTTGCGATACAAAAACCTACCTGCCATATAACTGTTGTAATGAAAGATATATCCTTAGATGAATATATAGATACCGACTCTATTACATGGTCACAAAAAAAAAAAAAGGATAAAACTATGTCGTATTATGATATGTATAGTAATAGTAATGGGGGAACATGGGACAAAAAATAAATCCAATAGGTTTTAGACTTGGTACAAGCCAAGGTCATCATTCCCTTTGGTTCGCACAACCAAAAAATTATTCTGAGGGTCTGCAAGAAGATCAAAAAATAAGAAATTATATCAAGAATTATGTACAAAAAAATATGAAAACATCTTCTGGCGTCGAGGGAATTGCACGTATAGAGATTCAAAAACGAATCGACCTGATCCAAATCATAATCTATATGGGATTTCCAAAAATATTAATAGAAAGTCGACCCCGAGGAATCGAAGAATTACAGATGAATTTACAAAAAGAAATTAATTCTGTAAATCGAAAACTTAACATTGCTATCACACGAATTGAAAAACCTTATGGAAACCCTAATATTCTTGCAGAATTTATAGCTGGTCAATTAAAAAATAGAGTTTCTTTTCGCAAAGCAATGAAAAAGGCTATAGAATTAACTGAACAAGCGGATACAAAGGGAATTCAAGTGCAAATTGCAGGACGTATCGACGGAAAAGAAATTGCGCGTGTTGAATGGATCAGAGAGGGTAGGGTTCCACTACAAACCATTCGAGCTAAAATTGATTATTGTTCCTATACAGTTCGAACAATCTATGGGGTATTAGGCATCAAAATTTGGATATTTATAGACGGGGAATAATAAACCTTAATTTTATTTTGCATTCTATCCAGCGATGGAACAAAAAATAATAAATTCGTTTCTTCTTTTTTCTTTTCTGTTCAATAAAAAAATGAACAATTATAATTCTATAGGGTTTAATAAAAATTCAATTAATCTTTTGATAAAATTGCTATGCTTAGTGTGTGACTCGTTGGTTTTTTTAGGGTTAGTATAAACCCCATAGTATAAACAAATAACTATAGAAGTAATAACCAACTCATCACTTCGTATTATCTGGATCCGAAGAACCAGTCAAGATATGATATATTGTTCATATTGTTGTAGCAACTGAAATCTTTTTTTATTAAAAAATTCTGCTTCTAAGTCGTCAATCGAAATAAAAAAGAAAGGGTATGGATAAAAGGAAGGATGAGAGAAAGAAAGAAAAAGTATATTAATGATATATAATTCCAATATGTAAGGTCTATGAGTCATCTCAGAAAAAATCTGTGTAATAAAGCATCAATACGGATTCCTCATTAAACGGATCTCCTCATCGAACAAAAAATAAAGAGCTTCGAGCCAATAAAGACTAAGAATATTGACTCAAGAACTAATAGCTCCATTGTATAATTCAGACCTAACCATTAAGTAAGAAGCGATGGGAACGATGGAACCTGTGAATTCAAAAGATTCTAGTGAAAATTCATTCGAATGATTCATTGATCGGGATGGCGGAACCGGCCAGAGACCAATTCATCTATTCGTAAAAGTTATGAACTAATGATAGAACTGAAATAGAAATGGAAAGAGTAAATATTCGCCCGCGAAAACTTTATTTTATTGGATTGCTAAATTTGGGTCAATCCAATACGATAAAGAATAAAACAAAAGAAAGATTCGTTTTAACATTCTAAAATAGATAAATATAAGAAAAAAGAGTTATTTTATATATTTAGTTATCTATACAAATACAAACAAGATATACAAATTTATATATAATAGATTTGATTTGATCTAGATTAAATCAAATCCATGATTCAGTATATTACTTACTTAAATACATGTATATCTTAATTCAAATTATATCTGAATTGAATTCAAAATCTTTAATTAGAATTGATTTTATTCGCGAGGAGCTGGATGAGAAGAAACTCTCACGTCCGGTTCTGTAGTAGAGATGGAATTAAAAACAAACCATCAACTATAACCCCAAAAGAACCAGATTCCGTAAACAACATAGAGGAAGAATGAAGGGAATATCTTCTCGAGGTAATGCTATTTGTTTTGGTAAATACGCTCTTCAGGCACTTGAACCCGCTTGGATCACATCTAGACAAATAGAAGCAGGTCGACGAGCAATGACACGAAATGCACGTCGCGGTGGAAAAATATGGGTCCGTATATTTCCGGATAAACCGGTTACAGTAAGACCCGCAGAAACACGTATGGGTTCAGGTAAAGGCTCTCCTGAATATTGGGTAGCTGTTGTTAAACCAGGTCGAATCCTTTATGAAATGGGTGGAGTAACAGAAAATATAGCCAGAAGGGCTATTTCAATAGCAGCGTCCAAAATGCCTATACGAGCTCAATTCATCATTTCGGGATAAAAAAGAAATAGGCCTTAAAAATTGCGGGTGCAGGTTTCTTTTTCTTTTTTTGACAAAAAATATTTCTTTTTTTCTTCGACCTTTGTATTGTAAAAAATAGATAAAAAAAATGATATGATTCAACCTCAGACCCATTTGAATGTAGCAGATAACAGCGGGGCTCGAAAATTGATGTGTATTCGAATCATAGGAGCTAGCAATCGTCGATATGCTCATATTGGTGACGTTATTGTTGCTGTGATCAAAGACGCAGTTCCAAACATGCCTCTAGAAAGATCAGAAGTAGTCAGAGCTGTAATTGTCCGTACTTGTAAAGAACTTAAACGTGACAACGGTATGATAATACGATATGATGACAATGCTGCAGTTGTGATTGATCAAGAAGGAAATCCAAAAGGAACTCGAGTTTTTGGTGCGATTGCCCGAGAATTGAGACAGTTCAATTTTACTAAAATAGTTTCATTAGCTCCCGAGGTATTATAAAATGAGACCGCGATATGGTTATAGTAGGGTATTTAAAAGAAATAGATTAAGATTAATTTAGTAGATTTTGTCTCACGTATATACCTTTCAAAATTAATATTCATAAACAAATACGTACATAAATAAATACGTAAAAAAAAAAAAAAAAGAAAAACATGTTGATTATATCCAAATTTGGAGGCACCAATAATTTTAATTAATCATGGGTAGTGATACTATTGCTGACATAATAACCTCTATACGAAATGCCGATATGTATAGAAAAAGCGTGGTTCGAGTAGCATCGACTAATATCAGCCAAAGTATTGTTAAAATACTTTTACGAGAGGGTTTTATCGAAAACGTGAGAAAACATCGAGAAAACAACAAATATTTTTTGGTTTTAACCCTACGACATAGAAGGAATAGGAAAAGGACTTATAGAAATCTTTTAAATTTAAAACGGATCAGTCGGCCAGGTCTACGAATCTATTCTAACTATCAAAGAATTCCTAGAATTTTAGGTGGGATGGGGGTTGTAATTCTTTCTACCTCTCGCGGTATAATGACAGACCGAGAGGCTCGACTAGAAAGAATAGGCGGAGAAATTTTGTGTTATATATGGTAATCTTTCTAATATCCGAATTGAATATGAAACTTCTTATTTGTAAAAAAGAAAAGAGAAGAGGTCGGTTGTCTAATAGGGTTCTTCCTCCACAAGTTGATACTTCAAGGGGGTTTTACCTGGAATGAAAGAACAAAAATGGATTCATGAAGGTTTAATTACTGAATCGCTTCCCAACGGTATGTTCCGGGTTCGTTTAGATAATGAAGACCTGATTCTAGGTTATGTTTCAGGAAAGATCCGACGTAGTTTTATACGGATACTGCCAGGAGATAGAGTCAAAATTGAAGTAAGTCGTTATGATTCAAGCAGAGGTCGTATAATTTATCGACTCCGCAATAAAGATTCGAAAGATTAGGTGTTTTTTCAACTTCACTAGTTCGTTCGTAGGAATACGATTCAAAATAGAAAATTTCAATAAACTTCTTTTCTTCGAAGAAGTGGATTCAAAATTAAAGTAAGGAGTGGTAAATATGAAAATAAGAGCTTCTGTTCGTAAAATTTGTGAAAAATGTCGACTAATCCGTCGTCGGGGACGAATTATAGTAATTTGTTCCAACCCAAGACATAAACAAAGACAAGGATAATCAGACTCGTTAAAGACCCGATATACAAATAAGAAGGGGATCTGTTTTGACATGAAATGGATATATCCATATATCTCTGACTCAAATTTATGAGATGATAAAATATGGCAAAAGCTATACCGAAAAAGGGTTCACGTGGACGTATTGGTTCACGTAAGAGTACACGTAAAATACCAAAGGGGGTTATTCATATTCAAGCAAGTTTCAATAATACCATTGTGACTGTTACAGATGTACGGGGGCGAGTGGTTTCTTGGTCCTCTGCCGGTACTTGTGGCTTCCGAGGTACAAGAAGAGGGACGCCATTTGCTGCTCAAACGGCAGCGGCAAATGCTATT